CAGCAAGAAAATTAAATAAAGGGATTCGCAAATAAAAGAGCTAATGCCACGACCAGTCCATAAATTGTTAAAGCTTCCATAAAAGCCAGACTAAGCAATAAAGTACCCCGTATTTTACCCTCTGCTTCTGGTTGTCTCGCGATCCCTTCTACGGCTTGGCCCGCAGCAGTACCTTGACCAACTCCGGGTCCAATAGAAGCAAGCCCTACGGCCAATCCAGCAGCAATAACGGAAGCAGCAGAAATCAATGGATTCATGATAAGTGCCTCGCACCAAACTCAAGAATGGTTAATGATACAATCCACCAATGAATTCTGACTTATGCTTATGATCGATTACTAAGATCTATACGATTGAAGTCACTAAGAACTTCGTATTGACGTAATGCTATGATTGAACCAGCAGAACTACTTAGAGGTCTCGTTTTTAGTTCCTATCCGTGGAGTCTTTATCAATATCAATGCATCCGACTTTCGTTCTTCCATTTCTTTGTTTCGAACCATGCTTTCAATTCTGCGCCCTTTCTTTCTCTTCTATATGCTTGATTTCATCTGTTTATTCATTCGTCACAAATGAAACGTAAGGACTTCTATTGGAATCCTCATTGAAATTCTGAGTGGGATAGGAGCTGGGTGGTTCATAGAAAATCAGTTACTATCGACCATATACATTTCTTTCATAGTGTAACCCAACTATTCACATCTTAGATTCATCCGGATTCTAGAATCCTTCTTTGAACATACACAAGAGCTGTCTTCTAGCCATTCAAAAAGTATCTTTATATTTAAAATTCAGACCATCTCTTTCTCTTCTAGTAATGATTGCTCGGCTCCATCCCCGAGGTCGGCCTCATCATCCAAGAAGTTATCCACGCTCCACTTACTGTTAGTCGCTATTTTCTAGCCATTCAAAAGGGTGTCTTTATATTTAAAATTCGGCCCATCTCTTTCTCTTCTAGTAATGATTGCTCGGCTTCATCCCCGAGGTCGGCCTCGTCATCCAAGAAGTTATCCACGCTCCACTTACTGTTAGTCGCCGTCTTTCCCTTCCGCAGCCAGAGGAATCGGAGGCTTCAAAGGCTTCGACGGGGGAAACAAGAACCACGGCCAAAACAAGAGCATGTAACTTCCTCAACGTTACAGCATGGGTCTCAGATCGCGTCATGGTGTCAAACATGGGATTAACCAATCTCTTAGTGAGTGTAAGCAAGAGAAGTACGATCCACCGTAGTATTCGAATCATAAACATAAATTAATTTCCTTTTTTTCGCATGTGCAGGCTAGACACAAAATCCGCCATTGGTAGTTATTGAAAAATTCGACCCAGAAACGATATATATATATGACTGAGTTGTTTATCTGCATACATAACTAGCATACTCCCTTGCATGTTTGTTTCTCTTTTCGATCTGTTTCAGATCAAAAGATATTTTTGTGGTTATTATCGATCTATTTTATAGAAATATATATATATATATATTTCTATAAAATATATATATATATATACCCTAAACCCCTTTTTTAGGAATCATAGTGTTGTAATTCACTAAACAAATAGAATATTCATTGGGAATATGGCATAACATGGGCTAGAAACCTGGGGAAAAAGATCTTTTATTTTCCTTTTTTTTACTAAAGCATATCGGAATCTCTTTTGCTACTACTCTAGATCATATATACTCTATTTCTATCCCCCAATAGCTTATCTCGAAATAGCTTATCTCGAAATAGCTTATCTCGAGCCGCCCATACATATTCCATATTGGGTTAGGATAAGCGAAACAAATGCTAAATCTATTTTCAAAGCTAGTCAATGATGACCCTCCATGGACTCGCCTATATAAGCCGCAGCTAAAGTTGCAAAAATAAGAGCTTGAATACCACTTGTAAATAATCCCAGAAACATGACAGGTATAGGAACCACTGAAGGTACTAAAGAAACAAGAACAAGAACTACTAATTCATCAGCCAATATATTCCCGAAAAGTCGAAAACTCAGTGATAGGGGTTTTGTGAAATCTTCTAGGATATTAATTGGTAAGAGGATTGGCGTTGGTTGAATGTATTTACCGAAATAACCCAAGCCGTTTTTGGTAAGACCCGCATAGAAATAGGCCACAGACGTGGGTAAAGCTAAAGCAACAGTAGTATTTATATCATTCGTGGGTGCGGCTAATTCCCCCTGGGGTAGCTCTATGATTTTCCGAGGTAAAAGAGCCCCTGACCAGTTAGAAACAAAAATAAATAGGAACATAGTTCCAATAAAAGGAACCCAAGCACCATATTCTTCTCCAATCTGAGTTTTGCTCAAGTCTCGAATGAATTCAAGGACATATTCGAAGAAATTTTGACCGTCGGTGGGAATGGTTTGTGGATTTCGAACAGCTATAGTGGTTGAACCTACTAAGATAGCAATTACGACCCAAGAAGTAATAAGCACTTGGGCATGGACTTGGAAACCACCTATTTGCCAATAGAAATGTTGGCCTACTTCCACACCGGATAGATCGTATAACCCTTTTAGGGTGTTGATGGAACATGGTAGAACATTCATATTGCCCTCTGACAGAAGTAGAACTTAATAAAAAGGAATTATTTTGATTCCACTATCTTTTTCTCGACTCGCCTACTTGAATCGTGTATTTCAGATACCAAGGAATCCTCGAAAATCCCCAGTGATTGTTCTCTCGTTTTTTTTTTTTTTAGATTCAGGAAAAGGAACCAATTCCATAAATCCATAAATTTCCCGAAGTCATTGACTTATCTTATTATTAATCAACGATTTGTTATAGAGCTAGAACGGCCCTCACAAATTGCCGAGACTAATTTGTTAAGAATGAATCGAATTGAACGTATAGAGTCATCATTGCTTGGAATCGGAAGATCCACAAGATCCGGGTCACAATTTGTATCGATTAAACAAATCGTTGGAATTCCTAAAGTTATACATTCGCAAATAGCCTTATAGCCGTCTTGCTGATCAACGACGATTACAATATCAGGCAACCTCGTCATATATTTGATCCCACCCAGAGAGGTTTCCAAGTGATATAATCGTCTCTTCAAGATTGCTGCATCTCTTTTAGGAAGACGGTTGAGTCTTCCCGTCTTTTGTTCCGCTCTCAAATTGCGGAACGTATGAAGTCTCCTTTCTGTAGTGGACCAATTCGTTGACATCCCACCGAGCCATTTTTTATTAACATAATGACACCGAGCCCTTATTGCAGCTGATGCGACTGAATCAACTGCTATTTTTTTAGTACCAACTATTAAGAATTCTTTTCCCGTACTCGCTGCATCAAAAACTAAATTACAAGCTTCTGATAAAAAACGAGCAGTTCTAGTAAGATTTGTAATATGCATCCCTTTACGCTTTGCAGAGATGTAAGGTGCCATGCGAGGATTCCATTTCTTAGTCTTATGCCCAAAATGAATTCCTGCTTCCATCATCTCTTCCAAATTGATGTTCCAATATCTTCTTGTCATTTTTCCCCACACTTCCTCTTTTTTTTTATTTTTTTAGAGACGAGGTGCCCTAAATAAAGAATTGTTCCGACGGAACCTTCTACCGGAGATTGACCGTTGATCCACGGGCCAAGCCATGAATTCCTTTCTATTCGTTATTATCTTTATTACTAAATCGAATAACCGGACTAGATAGTGAAAGTAAAGTTAAAGGGATGAATTTGCTCTTAGAAATCATGAAATCCCGCAAATTAGGATAGATCATGGACTTTGGTTGGGATGCAAGAATCAAATAATTCTCTGTGTTGGAATAAAATATCTCTTATTTCCCCTCCGAATAGATTCTTCTTTTTCATTTCCAAAGGACTGTTGCTGCGTTGCCTTGAACGGGACACGAATCCTTTGAATCCGGTACCAACAGGTATCATACCCCCCAGAACAACGTTCTCTTTCAGGCCTTTCAACCAATCGATACGACCTCGTAGAGCGGCTTTTGCTAAAACCCGAGCAGTCTCTTGAAAACTTGCTTCGGATATGAAACTTTGAGTATTCAGAGACGCCTTCGTTATTCCCAATAGGACAACTCGATAACAGATCGCTTCTTCCAAAGCGCGCGCTGTTCGTTCCGCCCGCAACAATCCTATGAGTTCTCCAGGTGAAAAAACATTAGACATTCCATCTTCTGAAACCAACACTTTTGATGTTATTTGACGCACAATAATTTCTATATGCTTATTATGGATTTGCACCCCCTGGGATCGATAAACCGTTTGAATCTTATTAACCAAAGAGATACGGCTTTGTGCTATGGTTAACTCAGCGCCAATCACGAATCCCCAAGGAATTCCAAGAATTCTTGGTATACATTCGTTCCAACCTTCCACCCTCTCTTCTAGGTTCATTGAAATTGAATCAATCGAACGCGCTTCGAACACTTGTTCTACTTTTGGAAGACCTTGCGTTATATCACTCGATCGCGATTTTTCATAGATAAATGTAACTACTGTATCTCCTTCGGAAAGGATTGTCCCATAATGGCCATGAACGGTGGCTCCGGGAGTAGCCAAATAGGGCTTAGCAGATCTTATTACTAAAGAGTCAACATGAACAATTATAACCTGCCCAGATTTGAGGGGCGGTCCATATTTGGATATACATACATTTTCACAAATCAACTGTCCAAGGGGAATGATTATCGATGTCTCTTCACAATAGGCGGGCTGGAGCGAATCCCAATTCAAATTGAATGGATTCAAAATCATGTTACTGCATCGATTGGGATTCGAAATTCTCCCACTTTCATCCATTAAATAATAGTTAAGTACTTGGAAAGTCTGTTTGAAATTCTCAAGGAGCAAATATTTTTTTACCAAGATCTGATTATGAGTTATTAAGTGGTAAGATGGAGAAAAATGCGCAATTTTCGGCACAATCCCTAAAGGACCCGACGAATTCCTAATTGGAATTCGGAGATCCCTTTTACTTTTCATTGATTTTTTTCTCACATTGTTGTTATATTTCAAACCCTTGAATGGGCCCATTCGAGAACAATTAGATGATGACAAAATGATCAAAGACTGGCATTCCTTATTTCGACTCAACAACGTACGACTAGTTCCTTGATGTTGGGTAAGTGATTGTTGAATCCTTCCCTTGGAAGAAAAAGGTTTGAGATTCATACAAGCTACTCCATTATCGGGGATCAATCCCGCCCCGGCCGGATCATTCCTTTTTCTGTTATACGCGGACTTCGCTAAGTCGATTCTTAGGAAATCTCGAATCAGATCATTGACTCTTACTTCAACAAAGGAAGTATGAACCTCCTCTCTAGACGAACCCTTTTTGTCTTGGTCCCAATTCAAAACTAAACAAGTTCGAACTGATTGAATACTTGTGTGAGAAATTCTTCGAAGTGTTTTGATATTTCCATAAAGGATATACTTGACAACTCTAAGTTGCAAACTCTCCCTTTCCTGCAAGAGATCGGAGGGGAAAAGCGTTGCTAAATAAATATCGTCTTCTCTTTCATCCGGGCCTACGGGTCGAACCAAAACAAAAGACTTTTTCTTGATAGGTGTGATCTGTTGGACATAGATCCCATTTTTCCATTTTTTTTTTGCCTTTTTTTTTCCCGTGACTGGTAGTATTAAGATGCCGCTATGCCAGGATATATTATCTGGCTCTCCAGGAAAATGGATCTCTCCAGAAAAGATTTTTAGTTCAATTTCCCCCCCTTTTTTCTCTACTTGGACCAATCCGCCTACCCGGCTTCTTATATTGAAAGTAATTTGGGTATCTACTCCAACAATACTATTGTTCCGCACCATTATGGAAGAGGATCCGGGTAATATATGTACTTCCTTGGGAATGAAAACTCCTTTCTTTTGGTATTTTTGCCTCACTTTTTTGGCTCTTTGAGACTCAATCAAATCCTCTTTTTTGACGATGGAATGCGTCTCTCTAGTCCCATTTTGAGTACTTCCCAAACGGTTTCTTCTGTATTGGGGATCATCGAAATAAGCAAGAATACTCTTTCTATGGAAAATGCCATTTATGGGTATTTCCATCGAGATACCTGAACGAGCTATTTGTTCTCTTTCTCGTTCGTGATTAGATTGGAATGGAATGATGCATCTATTTCTTCGCCTCTTTGCGAATAAATCAGAATTTTCGTGGAGAATGGCAGGATCGATGAAATTACCATGACCATTGCCTAGGATTTGATCAGGTCCTGAATAATCAAGAACCCCTCGGACCCTTTTACCAGAAGGCCCCGCACTAAACAAATTATATCTCACTTGATCATTAGTCACTGAGAAGCTAGACGTAGATCTTCGTTCAGCAGAAAGAGAACGAATATTCATTTGATCTTGATTCTTGTGGAGTGAAAAAGGGACTCTACTGGATCTGTGCAGACCCCCTGATAATATCCATAAATGACTTGTTTTTGGTAAGAGATGAACATTCCCATATGTGGATTCAGGTGCATGATAGACATCCTTACTCCAGTGCATTTCTCCCTCTAAGTCAGAATAAATATGTTTTCGAACCTTCTCTTTCAAATTCAAGGTGGATGTTCCCGCGCGAATTTCGGCAATCACTTGTTCTGATTCTACATATTGATCATTTTGAACTAACAGAAAACTTTTTGGTGGAATATTCACATTATGTGTAATATCCTGACTCTCAATAGTGACAGCCAGGTCTAGATAACATAGAAAAGCAGGATGTCCATGACGTGTACGTGTGGGATGAACGAAATCCTCATTAAATCGAATTGTTCCATTAGAGGGGGCTCGCACATATTCGGCAGCACCACCTGTGAACACTCCACCGGTATGAAAAGTTCTTAATGTTAGTTGAGTCCCCGGTTCCCCAATAGATTGACCCGCAATAATACCTACGGCTTCTCCCAATTCGACCAGGTCCCCATGAGTGGTACTTCGACCATAGCATAATCGGCAGATCCAAGATGTACTTCTGCAAGTGAAGGGGGTTCGAATCGATATTGGTTGTGCTCGAAAGGTTATGAGTCGTTTGACAAGTCCAATCCCAATATCTTGATTTCGAATGGCGATGCATCGCGAACCTATATAGATATTGTCTGCTAATACACGACCCATTAATGTTTGGATCAAAATTCTTTCTGTCATCATCCCCGCTCCAGGATTCACAGAAGTCCCCCGGATGGTACCACAATCTGTTCTACGTACAATAATGTGTTGAACTACTTCAACAAGTCTGCGCGTGAGGTATCCAGCATCGGAGGTTCGTATAGCAGTATCCACAACCCCCTTGCGGGCTCCGTAGCAAGAAATTATATATTCCGTTAAAGAGAGTCCTTCGCGAAAATTGCTTTGAATGGGTAAATCAATCATTTGTCCTTGGGGATCTGACATTAATCCTCTCATACCTACTAATTGGTGTACCTGAGATGCATTTCCTCTAGCTCCCGAAAAGGACATTATATGAACCGGATTCAACGGATCAGTCATCCGAAAATTCGGATTCATTTCTTGTCGCAAATACTCACTTGTAGAATACCATATCTCAATGGATTGACGTAATTTTTCTACCGCGTGTACATTCCCATAATGATGGTGTTTTTCCAAAATCAAACTTTGTTGTTCAGCGTCTTGAACTAGCCATCCTTTAGAAGGTATTGTTAAAAGATCATCAATTCCTAATGAAATGGATGTAGCAGTGGCTTGCTGGAAACCCAGAGTCTTTACTTGATCCAGGATGTGTGCTGTGTATGCCATTCCAAAGTGATCTATGAATCTGCTAATAAGTCGTTTTATGGCAGTTCCATCTATCGCTTTATTGTGAAAGACCAGATCGGCCCTTTCTACCATAAGTACCTCCATATTCCGCTGAGTAGGATTCGACCAACAATAGGTTTGAGTCAGTGATTTGAAGACTTCCTTTCCTCGATTTTGAGTCGCGTAGAAATTCAGGAATTAGAAATTAGAATCCTAGTTGAATCGGAGATACACGAATTCCCACGGGTATCATAGAATTACTTAGCTTAGGTCCCCTATGGGCAGGCCTGGCAAAATCCTCCTATGGCTTCTTCGATTTCGCGATAAAAAGAAATATGGCCAACAGTGGTTCGAATGTAGAGACAAGGGATTTCTTTTTTTACACTTCTTACTATTAGATAGTGACCAAAAATCTCATGATAGGTACCTAAAGATTCATATTGAACTTCGATGGGAACTTCTCTTGATGCAATAATGCGTTGATCGAGTCGCCACCGGAGCCACAAAGGACTCTCTAATTTGATTCGTTTCTGCCGATAAGCCCCAAGTGCATCATAGGAACCACAAAAATAGGGCTCTTTCTCTTTTGTATACTTATAGTTATTCTCGTCCATTTTCTCGTTTTGATAGTTTATGCGATTCCACGGATTATACCTATTTGCACAAATACCTCGACGATTCCCGATCGTTAATACATAGAGTCCCATAAGCATATCTTGAGTTGGTACGCAAATGGGATCTCCGATAGCTGGAGACAAGAGATTCATATGAGAAAACATAAGTAAACGCGCCTCCGCTTGAGCCTCCAATGATAAAGGTACATGAACAGCCATTTGATCCCCATCAAAGTCTGCATTGAATCCCTTACGAACTAATGGATGTAAACAAATAGCACGCCCTTCCACTAAAATAGGTTGGAATGCCTGGATGCCTAATCTATGCAGAGTGGGTGCTCTATTCAGCAATACAGGGTGCCCCTGTATAACTTCTTGAAGTATTTCCCATACAATTGGTTCTTTTTCCCGAATTTGCCTTTTAGCAACTCCTATGTTGGAAGCAACGTGTTGTCTGAGTAGACCACGAATTACAAATGTCTGGAAAAGCTCTATTGCTAGTTCGCGAGGCAATCCACATCTATGCAATGAAAGCGAAGGGCCCACGACAATGACGGAACGGCCCGAATAATCGACCCGTTTCCCAAGCAAAGTCTCGCGAAATCTTCCCTCTTTACCTTCAATTACAGCCGAAAACGACTTGTAAACCTTATTATGACGGTCCTTCATTGGCTGTCCGCGGAGCCCATTATCAAGAAGTGTATCCACGGCTTCCTGCACTAATTTCTCCTGAGACATTATTGAGTCCCCTGGCGAAGATTCTTTTAATAGCCTGATAAGAGAGTTGTTTCGAAAGATAACTCTTCTATAGAGTTCATTAATATCCGAACTCATGAGTTTCCCCCCATCTATCTGAATGATCGGTCTCAATTCGGGAGGGAGCACTGGTAATAGGCACAAAACCATCCGTTCTGGTTCTACATTTGTTTGAAGAAAATGCTTAGCTAATTGCATGCGTCTAACCAAAAAATCCTTTCTTCTTCCAATTTTTCTATCTTCCCATTCATTACTGGTGGTCTCTTCTTTCCCTAGATCTTTCCATTCTACTAATGAATCATCTATAATAAGTCGCAAATCCGAATCGGCTAATTGTTCTCTGATAGCACTGGCTCCAGTAGAGATTTCTCGATTTCGAAATGTATTGAAGCCTTGAGTAGTAAAAAAAAGTGGGATGCTGTATTTCAGAGATTGAATTTCAGATTTGAATGAGCCTCGTAATCGTAAGAAAGTCGGTTTTTTAGCTACGACCCTAGCAAAATAAAAATTGGGATAGGTTCCTATAGAATTTCCCCCCTTCAAAATCGGACGTGAAGGTTTCCTTTCATCCGGCTCAAGTAGTTACACCAAATAAAGAAGGGTGTTCTTATTCTCAAATTTTGTTCTATAAAACCCCCAACCAAACAAAGGTCTACTCCTTACTCAAGTTCCCAGTCAGGACCAACCAACATTTCATTGATTCATTCTTCCTTTTATTTAGATCTTTGATTTCTATTTTATGAATTCCTTATTCAATATTCAATTAGGGCCTAACATGAAATGTGAAATTCTTGAGTAGTCTACTTCCCTTCCAATGATGAATCCCTCTCAAATCAAAGAAAAAGAATTCCTTGGAACTCATAAGGGATTTACTTGTCTATGTATCGTTCGATTCGATCTTTTAGGTCCCTACTTCACCTCGACGGTTATGATATGATGTCCTTAAGGCCTATATGCGATGAATAGATCCCTGTAACCATGTCATAGTTGCTTACTTGAACAGATTCTAACAGACATGGAATGGCGAATTCCACGAAAGAAGTCTTTTTCACGAGGTACAACCAGCAATTCCTATGTATCTGTTGCGGAATCGACCATAGATCAATTCCCTTTTCTTTGGAAGTATTAAATACCCCCATAAGAACTCTGAGCTTCATGCTACTCCTTCCAAGAGACATGTCAGAATCAGGGCATCCCAATCGGATTGAATGGGATGACAGTTTTTCATTCCCAATCTGTAAAATCAGAATTTTGATCAAATCACACATCGCAGTATACTAGGTCTTCTAATTTTTTAAGAGGTTTATCTAAAAGATTCGCGATATAACTAGGAAGACGTTTCAAATACCACACATGAGTTACCGGGCATGCTAGCTTGATGTAGCCCATTTGAGATCTTCGTATCCGAGAATCAACAAATTCGACTCCGCATTGGTCACAAAATTTCGGGTCTTCTTTTTCATTGCGGATGACTCGATAATTTCCACAAGCACAAATTCCACTCTTTATAGGCCCAAAAATTCTTTCACAAAACAAGCCACCTTTTTCCGGTTTATTCGTTTTGTAATTAAAAGTATGGGGTTTTGTTACCTCTCCAACTATCTCTCCATTAGGTAGGGTTTTCTTGGCCCAAGCACTTATTTGTTCAGGAGAAACTGATCCAATTCGGAGTTGTTGATGTTTATATCGGTCGATCATATCATAGAAGAAAATTTCTGATTTATTCCGATCAAGCTTCCTTCCTATTAATCTGGAAATTCTTCTCAGATACAAGGAAATGATTCAATTCCAGAGCCAAAGATCGTAGTTCTCGAACGAGCAATCGAAAGGATTCTGGAGCATCCTCAGGTTTAGGTAATGCTCCTCCACTGAGTGTAGTCCCAAGGACTTCCTGCCGAGTTCTAATATGATCAGATTTATAAGTAAGCATCTCTTGTAAAATATGAGCAACGCCAAATCCCTCTAGAGCCCAAACTTCCATTTCGCCTACCCGCTGTCCGCCTTGGTTGGCCCTTCCTCTAAGCGGTTGTTGTGTAACAAGCGCATAAGGCCCACTGGAACGCCCATGGATTTTATCATCAACTTGATGAATTAATTTCAGGATATAGGGCTTTCCTATGATAACAGGTTGGTCAAAAGGATCTCCCGTTCTTCCATCAAATATTCTGCTTTTTCCCGGATACTCGGGTTCAAATACCCATGGATTCGCTGTCTGCTTACTGGCTTCGTATAATTCCGAAAACACTAGTTTTCTCGAAGCCCCTTGTTCATATCTCTCATCAAAGGGCGCTATTCGATAATGCCTGTCTAGCAGATCTCCCGCTAACCCGAGTGAGCATTCAAATATCTGTCCTACATTCATTCGTGATGGGACTCCTAATGGGTTGAATACCATATCAACCGGTGTTCCATCTTGCAAATAAGGCATATCTTGTCTAGGCAAAATTTTTGAAATGATACCCTTATTCCCATGTCTTCCAGCTACTTTATCCCCTACTTTGATGTCACGTTTCTGTGAAATATATACACGAATCATTTCTGGATGATAACAGGAATCTCCCTTTTTCTGGATCCATCTCACATCAATAACTCGCCCTCTGCCACCTATAGGTAGTTTTAGACAAGTTTCCTTTGCAGTGGATACCTGAATGCCAAGTATGGCTCGTAATAATCTATCTTCCGGGGCACACGAAGATTCTTGCATCATCTGAGGCGTTAATTTACCTATTAAAATATCGCCCGTTTCTACCCAAGATCCGAGCATCACAATTCCATTTCTGTCTAAATGGCGGAGTAAATGGGCTTCTAAATGTGGTATTTCATTAGTGATTCTTTCAGGACCTTCACTTGTCACATGAGTCTGGATTTCATATTTTCGTATGTGAAAAGAAGTATAAATCTCTCCATATACCAGACGTTCACTAATGAGTACCGCGTCTTCAAAATTGTAGCCTTCCCATGGCATATAAGCTACTAATATGTTTTTTCCCAAAGCGAGTTCGCCACCAACTGTAGCAACACCATCCGCTAAAATTTGCCCCTTTTTAATGCAGTTACCCCGCTGAACCTGGGATTTTTGATGCATACAAGTATTCTTATTAGAACGTTGATACATAAGCAATGGAATGTTTCGAGTGTCTCCATGACTTGAAAAAAGGATCTTGTCGCTATCGGTATAAAGGATCTTTCCCTCATGTTCGGCTATCGCAGAAACCCCCGAATCGAGAGCCACTTGGCGTTCCAACCCAGTTCCAACAATGCACTTCTCGGACCGAGAAAGCGGAACTGCTTGACGTTGCATATTTGAACTCATTAAAGCCCGATTTCCGTCATTGTGCTCGATAAAAGGAATGAGAGAAGCTCCAATCGAAAAATATTGGAAGGGAAAAATGCTTCGAAGATGAATCTGTTCCCATGCGATAGTCAGGTATTCTTGACGGTATCGAGCTGGAACAATCTGTTCTTCCTGAATGCCCGAATTCAACGCTAAAGAAGTTCCTGTGGATACCATAGAGTATTCATCTCTATTTGATGATAAATAAACCATCCGCTCCTCTTTGGATCTTTCAGAAATTTCAAAAAAAGGGCTTTCTAGAGACCCCCCGTGACCAATCCTAGCATGAATCGCGAAGGATCCAATAAGTCCAACATTAATTCCTTCAGACGTGTCAATTGGGCAAATACGTCCATAGTGACTAGGGTGGATATCTCGTATCCGAAAACTTGCCGTTCGCCCGGTCAATCCTCCAGGACCCAAATAACTCCATTTTCGCCCATGAACTGTTGGTGTCAATGGATTAGTTTGATCCAAAACATGAGATAAGGGATGGAGTCCGAAAAAGGATTCATAAGTGGTTGTTAATGGAGTTGAAGTTACCAAATTACGAGGAGTCGTTATCAATTTTCTACAGAGAGTTTCTCGAACCGCATCTTCTAAACGACCCAGAGCCAATCCGAATTGATCTTGTAAGAGATCCGCTACAGAACGAATACGCTTATTTTTCAAGTGATTCATATCGTCAAGTGGACCCATTCCAAATTTCATTCCGATCAAATGATCCGCAGCTGCCAATACATCTCGCGGTAACAAAAATGTATTGTTCTGAGGTATATCAAGATTCAGTCTCTGATTCATATTTCGTCGACCAATCTTTCCTAACTCACATCTTTGTTGAAAAAATTTCTTTTGTAATTCCTTACATAAGAACTCGGACTCAGAAAATAAGGGATCACCACCCACACAAGCAAATTGTTGATAAAATTCTAAAATGGCATTTTCTTTTGACCTGATCTTTTTTTTCTCCTTATCATTCGGGAAAGACAAGAAAATTTCAGGGTAGCAAACATTATCTAGAATTTCTCTTAGATTCGAACCCATAGCTGATGATGGAACTATAATGGATATTTTTTGTTTCCTACTCACACGAGCCCATATCCTTGCTTTTCGATCAATCTCTAATTCTGATCTTCCTCCCCAATCCGATATTATGGTGCCGGTATAGATAGTAATTCCCTTAGGGTCCAACTCTGAACGGTAATAAATACCGGGGCTTTGCAATATTTGATTGATCACAATTCTGTATATTCCATTAACTATAAAGGTACCCAGGGAATTCATTAGAGGAATGTTTCCAATCAATATGGTTTGCTCTTGCCTATTCCTACGGGTTTTCAAAATTAATCCCGCAGGTACATATAATTCAAAAGAATATGTGAGTGATTCATACACAGCGTCTCGTTCTTTTATCAAAGGTTCTACCAATTGATATCTTTCTACAAAGAATTGAAATTCAATTTCTTGATCGGGATCTTCTATTTTTGGGAACTTATAAAGTTCTTCCATCAAGCCCTCATCAATGAACCTACAAAATCCCTCAAATTGTATCTGATTAAACCCAGGTATTGTAGACATTCCTTCATTTCCATCTTGTAGCATCTTAAGTTTCCTCTTTTTCAAAAAAATCCCATTCATTATTAGCTCATTCTTCCTCGAACCCTCTGGGGCGAGCTAGCAATGATGGACTGTATATTTTGTTTACTAAATCGCATGAAATTTGATCCAACTCTATATCATATATGGAATGTAGAAAATACGTGTGGGGAAAGGTTAAAAGAGAAGTTTATACTCAAATTCGAATTTTCAACAGATACAAATTTAGAAAATATTCCTAGAAACATAATTTTGTCGATGAGATTTGTGGAGTCTTGTTATAGAATATCCAAAGTCATCCAATATAGGATATTACGACCCTTTGGTGGTACCAGAAAAAGAAAGAATTCAGGATTGGATCGGTTCTCTTTGAATGAGAGAAAGACAGAATAATCAGGAACAGAATAGAATCGAGTTTTTTAGCATTTCACTTTTGCTCCACTTTTTCGCCGATTCCAGTGTTCAAATGCTCAAAAAAGGATTCGCAGAAAAGAAAGACATTTTTACCCAGTTGTTATTTGTTAGTAGAATTCATGGACTCTGGTTGAAGTAGGTAAGTGGGGTTGTGCCTAGGAAGCGCACGCAGCTATAGCTATTTTACTATCCGCTACTATCCCAGTTATACTTCAGGCAACACAGGCCAGACCGTGCTATATCATAATTTCTATTCTATTATTATTCCATGAATAAGAGATTAAGAAGAATTCCCCGCATTCCCTTATATAGGCATATATAGCTACGATACCTGATTAGGGATATCTGATCTGTGTCACAATTTCTGTTCTGGGGTTTACATAGATACAGAATTCTTGTTATAATGGAAAGTGAATTGAAAGGGATTGATTCTTGCTAAAGACTAGATACTGATTAGTTGTGTATCAACTTACTTAATTAGATTAAACACAATTTGGGATCCACAAACCTTTCCGGAATTCAAGTCAATAGTTAATGGTTCCAAGCTTGTCCTACCTTTTTTCTGTAATGTCAAATCTACATTTTCTCTTTCAGTATAAACAGGGGGGTTAGTTCTTGATGTTTTGAGATTTGAGATACGCTACAATCAATCGAAGGGAGCCAACTGGATCCAAAGAAAGGAGGAAGGATTCCTTTTTTCCTTTTTATTTTATAAAGTTTATAAAGAAAGGGATCAGGAAACCGGGATTCAAGATGCAAATCCCATAAACCTAAAAAAGGAGATTACGGAATAGCGCCCAAAGAGGGGGAAATCCTCCTAACTATTTTCTATCATTTTGGCGACATGGCCGAGGGGTAAGGCGGGGGACTGCAAATCCTTTTTCCCCAGTTCAAATCTGGGTGTCGCCTGATCAACAACAACCAAAAAACGAAATCCCTTATTTTTTCTGCTGATACGAGAAAACTTGACACATTTTTGCCCCAGCAGCAGCGGAATAAGATAAAAAGACTAAGACGGCTGGTACTTGCTTTCTTTTTAAAATCTGTAGACTCTATTCTATCTCAACCCTTGCGTCTAGGCTCCAAGGAAGGATTCTAGTATAGGAAAGTCTAGCTATCAAGACTTACGAATCCCCTTACACTATGTCTACTGACTGAGTTTTGGTTTTGATTGGATAGTCGGGTGGGGAATCCTATTATTTGTTATGGAAAGGGTGTAAGATACCTTGGATACAAACTTCCGAGAGTCTCTGAATGCTCAGACATCCAATCCAAGATTGGATAGAGAATTGCCTTGGTTTGATAGACTCAGAAAAAACCTTCTTTCTTTTCGGTAACCCCCAATCAAGAATGTAATAGAATAGACCCGACTGTCTCACAGAGACAGTCGGGAGATTTTAAGTATTAGATCAAAGGGGTAGGTAGAGATATGTAATAGGTAGTGCTCCATCTTGATTGTCCATCATGTTTCCGTGGTCAATAAAAGAAATAGTGGATCTTACTATTTCTAAATATTCCGTTAATAACATTCACTTGACAATACTTGAGAATACCAAAGGAGTAACTTCCTCTCTTACTTGTGTTTAACGTTTACCGATTCTACCAGAAATCTTATAGCTGTTTCTTGTGGGTGGAGTTAGTGAATTGATTTCTTAATAGCGTTTGGCGCAGAGTCCCTTTTTGACTCTGCGCCATGGATTCCACTATTATTAGAGTAATGATCAATAATGGAAGAATTCCTTGATAGTTATAGAGATGGGGGACATCATTCACATGGATATAGTAAGTCTTGCTTGGGCTGCTTTAATGGTAGTCTTTACATTTTCTCTTTCACTTGTAGTCTGGGGAAGAAGTGGACTCTAGAGATACGACTCATTGAGTGGAGTTGAGTAATGAAACTTTATCAATTATTTGATATATGGTTCTGCAAAACGTTTCTAAAGAAAAAAACCTCCATTTCCAAATTCTACTGGAATCGAGTAATGGAATCTAGGAATAATAAAATAACCTTTCAATAAAATCAATAAAAAAAAATGATTTCAAGAATTCCCATGTTTTTAGTCTAGATCTCTAGAAAGTACAACTTTCTAGACTAATTGATAATGTGGTAGAAAGGTTCATAGAGCTCTTTCTACCACATTATACTATCGGATCTTCTATACTGCTAACTCTAGCCCCCTTTTTTCATTTAATACTAATCCGTAAAATTGGAATCCCTTTCATTTCTTCAATCATGGATAAGAACTACGAAGTCAAGCTTCATTCAAATTAATCATTTTGACTGACTGTTTTTACATATATGATAAGTAAAAAGGCAGTAGGAACTAGAATGAACAGTGCAGTAGCAATAAATGCGAGAATATTTACTTCCATAATCTCATCGTTTTTTTTTATTTCACAATAACTCGGGATCTAATCCCATAGAGATGAGAAATCGTCTCCTGTAAATTCAATGAGATGAATTGATGGATTCTGCCAATTCTAGGTCGGGACTGACGGGACTCGAACCCGCAGCTTCCGCCTTGACAGGGCGGCGCTCTGACCGATTGAACTACAATCCCATAGAAATAAGGTTTACAACATATCTATTTGCTTTCATTCAAACCATTTTTCGTTAGAATCACTGTGTTAGAAGAGAGTAACGCGCAGTATATATATATTCAGGGATCTGGACAATGACACGTATTATTAGTCATTCTATTGTCAAATCGATTGAGAATCCGTCTTTCAATGAAACTCTTTTTTCTTTACCCCCCTTTTTTCGATTTCGAAATCAGGATATGAATCTAGATCATTCGAAAGATCAGAATATTGTGGGAACAAATAAACAAAGATATAACAAAAAAGTGGATTCTTTTCTTTATTCCCCCGTATCCGGATTAGGCATGTTTCTGGAGTCCAAATGAGATTTGTTCTATCATCTCGTAGGGATTGGCGAATTTTTGGGCCGAGCTGGATTTGAACCAGCGTAGACAGATTGCCAACGAATTTACAGTCCGTCCCCATTAACCACTCGGGCATCGACCCAGAAAGAATCCATTCTATTCTAGACTTATGGAT